CATACGATTCACGGGGAGGTAAAGAAATAGATCAAACCGAGCACCTGCGCCCTTATCTATCTTACAAGAAAAAGGAAAAAATGACATTATATATATATAACATATTTAACATAGTTAAAGATAATTATAAACAAACCAAATCCTATTTTTTTATTCTAATTAGAGATACGGCTGAAATAGGATTTTAGGGATAAGAAATAAACTAACCAAACCATGGAAAAATCCAAGCGAACTTTTCTTAAATCCAAGCGATCTTTTCGTAGGCGTTTGCCCCCGATCCAATCGGGGGATCGAATTGATTATAAAAACATGAGTTTAATTAGTCGATTTATTAGTGAACAGGGAAAAATATTATCTAGACGAGTGAATAGATTGACCTTGAAACAACAACGATTAATTACTATTGCTATAAAACAAGCTCGTATTTTATCTTTGTTACCTTTTCTTAATAATGAGAAACAATTTGAAAGAACCGAGTCGACCACTAGAACTCCTAGTCTTAGAGCCAGAAAAAGATAGGTTTACTCTTTATTCACTTGAATTCGAATTCCCATCCGAACTCAAACGGGGATTGATATTTTGTTGGAAAAATCCAAGAATCCGGATTGAATTCTCGTGTCGTAAGAAAACAAATAATAATCTGGGAAGAATAAATTTTTTTATTTAACTTGTTGATTCATATTTATTTTGACTACTTTCTCATATTTTATCATATTCTATTCATTTTTATTCGACCTTCCCGGAGTTCATTCTCCGGGCAACTCCGTTTAACCGGTGGATTCCTTCCAACCTACTTCTTTTATGATCTCATTGGAAATCATATAAAGACAATTCCTATTTGATATAGCTATTTGTGCAAGTATTTTACGATTAAGAAGCAACTGTCTCTTGTACAGACCGTTTATTAATCTACTATAACTATAGCATACCCCCCTTTCACGAATTGCTGCATTTATTCGAGTGATCCACAAACGACGAAAATTGATTTTTTGCTTATCCCTATCCCGATGAGCCGAAACCAAAGCTCTTATTTTTTGTTGAGTAATAGTTCGAGTAAGTCTTGAATGAGCCCCCCGAAAGCTTGATGCAAATAAACGAATTTTTGTTCTACGTCTCCGAGCGATATATCCCCGTCTAATTCTGGTCATTGAATAAATGAAACTTTCACGAATAACTAATAGATTTCCTTTCTTTCAGTTATTCTTTTGCCCCTTTACTAGTATATTAATAACAAAACGGATTTTTCCAATGTATAAACTAAAAATTCCAACGGCTTTGGCTACTATAACCTTCCCAACCACGATTTTTTCTTTTTTTTAGGCGTTTCGCCTCGAAATACGAAATTGTACTATACTAGGTATTAAAAAACTAGGTATTAAAAATAAATAAAAAAAATAGCAATGATAAAGAAATAGTGGATTCCATCGTTTCTATGGTTACTTCTTAAACGGTGAGGTCTTCTCTATACACCGGAGCCTTTACTTCATTTAATCAATGTTATTGCTAACTTGTATAGTTCACATTCTTCGGCTCTACCCATGAATTATCCAGTAATAGGTCTTTCACAACGAGCTCTACCTATACAGTAACGGTATTTAATTATGAGGGTTGGCTGGGTAGCTGACCCTGTTAGTCCGTTCTTGCAAGAGGGGTCTATATTAACTAAGATTTCCTCCGCTTAATGGATAACCATTTGCTACCAATGGAGAATTGCTTCTCATCTTGAATTGAGGTGAGTGGATTTACACCAATAGAAACCATAAATTTCATACACAATAAAAGGGATATGCTCCATTTTCTTATTTTTAGATAGGAAATGTAGTTTGTTTTCCGTTCTATCCTATTTGATCATTGATATTTGAACATGGCTCTCTTTCCTTTGTTCTAGTTCATGATCTGAACGAGTCGCACATACACCCTAGTACATGTTCCTCGACGCTGAGGGCATCCCCGAAGCGCGGGGGATTTTGTGACATTTCTAATTGGCTGTCTTGTATTTCTAATAAGTTGTTTAATCGTTGGCATGTTGAATCATATACATAATGGACTGGTTTAGATCGATCCTAACCGCATGATTATGAATTCCTTTGAATAGAATAGTAAATAAAAGTCATAATATATTAATATGAAACTCCGCAGGGGTAATTTCAAATCACGAATTGATGCGAAATCCAGGCTATGCTATTGTCATTCAACCGCTACAAGATCAACAATTCCATAAGCTTGGGCCTCTGTTGCTGACATAAAAACATCTCTTTCCATGTCTTCGGAGACAACCCATAGGGGTTTGCCCGTTCTTTGTGCATAAACCCTTGTCAGGGTTTCACGTAGTTTCAGCAGTTCTGCCACTTCCATGATGAATTCTCCCGTTGATACTTCAGAAAAAGCAGCAGCAGGTTGATGGATCATTACCCTGATGATATAAGAAAATAAAAGGTTTCTTTATTTCGCATGATGAGGGGAAGATAAAAGAAAGATAAAATAATAACAAGAAAAAAAG